GTATCTAACATATTCATACCTAAGGATTTTCCACAAAGTGGTGACGAAACGGATAACTTGTACAAATCTTTCCATTTTCCAAGTCGATCCGATCTATTCGTTCGTAGAGCTATTTACTCGATCGCAGACATTTCTGGAACACCTCTAACAGAGGGAGAAATAGTCAATTTGGAAAGAACTTATTGTCAACCTCTTTCAGATATGAATCTATCTGATTCAGAAGGGAAGAACTTGTATCAGTCTCTCAATTTCAATTCAAACATGGGTTTGATTCACAATCTATGTTCTGAGAAATATTTACCACCCAAAAGGGGGAACAAAGAGAGTCGTTGGCTAAAGAAAAAATGCGCTCAGCAAAAGCGGATAGATAGAACCTTTCAACGAGATAGTGCTTTTTCAACTCGCTCAAAATGGAATCTCTTCCAAACATATCTGCCATGGGCCTTTACTTCCCAAGGGTACAGATATCTAAAGCCTCTATTTTTACAAATTTGTTCAGACCTATTGTGGAGACTAAAGAGCAAAAACAAGTTTGTATCCATTTTTATGGATAGTGTATCCATTTTTATTGATATTATTAGTGATATTAGTGAGGTAGCAGTTACAAAAGGGCGAATTAAACAGATTCCATTTTGTCTTACAAAATGGAAGAGGCAATATACTCTGATAAGGAAGATTCAGAGGAAGATAAGTAAGATTCAGAGGAAGATAAGTACGATTCAGAGGAAGTGTTGGCATAAGTTTGTTCTGTCCCATGGCCTGATTCCTCCAAAAAATAAGCCACCATTGAGATCGACACAGCTGAGATCGGAAAATCTTCGGGAGTTCCTCTCTGCAATCTTTTTCCTTCTTCTTGTGGCTGGAAGTCTCGTTGTGGTACATCTTTACGTTGTTTTCTCGATCGCTAGTGAGTTACAGACAGAGTTCAAAACGGTCAAATCTTTGATAATGGAATCATCTATGCTTGAGATTGAGGTGGGAAAACTTCTGGATAGGTATCCTCTATCTGAATCGAATTCTTTCGGGTTGTTCAGGTTAACTAATCTCTTTCTAGGTGCTCTGCAAAAGATGTTCTTGCGTAATGCTGATGGAATACGCTTTAATAAGAAGAAAAATTGGAAGAAAAAGCTCGTCGAGATCATCGATCTCATAAGTATGCCCTTCGATCCACTCGCTTTTTCGATAAATACGAGATATTTAAGTCATACAAGTAAAGAGATCTATTCAGTGCTAAGAAAAAGGAGCGGGTATTGGATTGATGAAACGATAGAAGACTGGGCCGCAAACAGTGATTGGGTTGAGGATGAAGAAAGAGAAGTCTTGATTCAGTTCTCCACCTTAACGCCAGAAAAAAGGATTGATCGAATTTTATGGAGTCTGACTCAGAGTGATCATTTCTCAAAGAATGACTTTGATTCTCCAATGATGGAACAACCGGGAGAAATTTACTTAGGAAACTTAATTGACCTTCATAACAAGGATCTACTAAATTATGAGTTCGATACATCCTCTTTAGCAGAAAGACGGCTATTCCTTGCTCATTATCAGACAATCACTTATGCACAAACCCCGTCTGGGGCTAATAGTGTTCATGTCCCATCTGATCTACAACCCTTTTCGCTCCGCTTAGCTGTAACCCCCTCTCGGGGTATTTTAGTGATAGGTTCTATAGGAATTGGACGATCCTATTTGGTCAAATACCTAACGAAAAACTCCTATCTTCCTTTCATTACGATATTTCTGGACAAGTTCCGGGATACAGTTTTTCGTTTTGCTGATGATGATGACAGTGATGCCAGTGATGATGAGATCGAGATTTTTATTGATGCTCGTGACCCTATTGAGGCTATTAATCAAGATATTCATGTTTTTGACGATATGGATATTGATTTTGATCCTAGTATCTATAGTTTTGAGGAGAGAGATGCTCATGACGATAAGATTAATATGGAGCTGGAACAGCTAACTAGGATGGATGCGCTAACTGAGGAGATGGACACGGTGTGGCGCGTAGCCCAATTTTATATCAGCCTTCAAATCGAATTAACAAAAGCAATCTCTCCTTGCATAATATGGATTCCAAACATTCATGAGCTGCATTTTAGGGATTCGGGTTCCTTCTCCCTCGAGCTATTAGTGAACCTTCTCTCCTGGGATTGTGAAAGATCTTCCACTGGAAATAGTCTTGTTATTGCTTCGACCCATTTTCCCCAATTCGTGGATCCCTCTCTAATAGCTCCGCATAGATTAGATACGTGCATTAAGGTACGAAGGCCTCTTATTCCACAACAACGAAAGCACTTTTTCACTCTTTCATATACTAGGGGATTTCGCTTGGAAAAAAAAGCGTTCCAGGCTAATGGATTCGCGGCCATAACCATGGGTTCCAATGCACAAGATCTTATAGCACTTACCAATGAGGCCCTATCGATTAGTATTTCACATGGGAAATCAATTATAGACGAAAATACAATTAGATTCGCTCGTCATAGACAAACTT